ATGCGGTACAAATAATTCCCGATATCGACATCTGGAATAGAAACAAGCAAAAAGCTTTTCATAATTTTTAATCATACATAATATAATTGAATTGTCAAAACAAAAATTGGATTCTTTTTACGAATTTGATATTGGAAATCCGCGAATCTAGAAATTCATTTCGGACAATTGAACCTTCTCAAACTGTTTCTTCTTAAGAACCAAAAATATTTGTGCCAAAATAACAGATGCCAAGAAGAACAAAAGGCCTTGGACACGGAATGGATCTTGAAGTACTATTTCCGCATCTCCTTGACCAAATCCACCCACATTAGGATTACTCGTTAATGGCTGATCAAGTTTGATAGATTCGCCTTCGGAAACAAGAAGTTCTGGCCCTGGTGGAATAATATCAACCACTTGACGTTCATCTGACGCATCCGATATGGTTATTTCGTACCCCCCTTTTTCTTTTCGTATGATTTTACTTACTACACCAGCCGCTGTAGCATTATAAACTGTATTGTTACTCTTGCTCCCATCGGGATAAATCTGACCCCTTCCTCTGTTCCCGCCTACATATATGGGATATTTTAAGAAGTGAACATCTTTATTAGTAGCGGGGTCCGGGGAAAGAATAGGAAAGGTGACTTCACTATATTTCTGACCAGAAACAGGACCTATCACAAGAATATTTTTTTTATTGGGGCGATAGCTCTGAAAAGACAGATTGCCTATCTTTTCTTTCATCTCGGGCGAAATACGATCGGGAGGCGCTAATTCAAATCCCTCAGGTAAAATAAGAACAGCCCCCACATTCAAACCTCCCCTTTTACCATTAGCAAGAACTTGTTTAACTTGCATATCATAAGGAATTCGAACAACTGCTTCAAATACAGTATCAGGAAGTACCGCTTGCGGAACCTCAATATCCACGGGCTTATTAGCTAAATGGCAATTGGCACATACAATACGTCCGGTCGCTTCTCGTGGATTTTCATAACCCTGCTGTGCAAAAATGGGATATGCATTTGAAATGGATGTCCGAGCTATGATATATATCATCAGCGATACGGAAATAGATCGAATAATCTCTTTCTTTATCCAAGAAAAGGTGTTTTTAGTTTGCATGGTCCAATCATTGATCCCGAAAATTTCTACAATAAAATTAGGTAGGTCGCTTGTATAGTTCCCTATCCACAATTCTGCTATTTACTTTATTGAAATCATTTTACTGGAATATAAGGAGTAGGAGAAATCCCTGTAGGGTAGAAAGAGTAAGTACGTCTTAAAATGGAAATGCTTTGCTTATGTACCTTATGTTACAAAGTAACAAATATTCTAGTTAGATCAGTCATTCATTGAATGATAAATCACTACAAGTGATGGAGATATACGATTTAAATAGCGGAAGATCCAATATTTAAAAATTGTATCCAGAATGACTGGAAAAGTAGAAACAAGACCCGATATAATTTGATCGTTGTGAGCAAATCCAAAATCTTTGTAGACATAGCCAATCATTAGTTCCCAACCATGGGGCGAATGGAATCCGATACATAAATCAGTTAATAAAAGAATAGAAAAAGCTTTTATTGTGTCACTTAAGTTATATAGGAATTCTTGAACCCAAGAGTTAAGAATAGCAAGTTCTTCATTACCCAGAATAGAATAACCACTTAAAATAATGAAAGAGGTTATATTTGTCGATAAGTGCAAAATCATATGGATATGATCCTCATTGTGCATCTTGATCAATTGGATCGTTTCTTTGTGGATTCCTATACGAAGTGTTTGTAGATGTGTTTCCGGGTATTCTTTTATCATTTCGTCCAAGAGTAAGAGTTCTTCCAATTCGATGAATTTTTCTAGAATACTCTTTTCTTGAATATCAGTCAAAAAAGTTTCGGATTGCCTAGTATTCCACCAATTAGTAATCCAAAATTCAAGACTTTTATTAAATGAGAGAGAGATCCACCAGGGCAAAAATACTATAGATGTAAGATATAGAAGAGGAAGAAATGCTTTCTTTTTTACCATTTTTTCATCTTTGAATTGTTAATGAATCCACCTCATTTGTTGAATCTATGTGATCTACTATTTCTATTAACCCTAAGTTCTATTACAGGGCATCGGACCTATGAATCTATTCCCTGTTTTTTATTTGTGATTCAGTAGTTAGTCCTTGAATTTAGAAAGAATACAGAAATAGAATAAGAGCCCGTTTCAAATGAAGAAATAAGAAAAAATCTTGTTTCCAGATACCTCAATTGAATTGATCAAATTCGAAGCCCTTTTCGATAAATGCTTGAAAGAACCAATTCAAGCAAGTAATGAATAGCAAGTAATGAATATTATTTCAAGCAAGTAATGAATATTATTCGGATTTTAAGCCAAAAGAACTCCCTTTGTCTTTTCTATCAAAAAAGAAAATCTTTCGAAAAAAAATGGCCGGCTACCCCACAATTCTAGTCCAGGAAAAATGGAGAGAGATTTATTAAGAATATTGTGATCTACCGATCATAAATTCAAAACCTAATGTAATGATCAAAAATGAGTGGCAAAACAAGACAGAAAAGTTATCCTTATAAGAGATCCAAGCAATCTTTTGCCTTTGATCATTAAGAAAAACAAAAGAAAAGATAAAAAAAAAAGAAAAGTCGATTGACAAAAGAAAGGAGAGAGAATTTCCAAGATATGATCTATTTGTATCTAACCTATCAATTCATATTGAAAATAAAAAGAGAAATCCTTTATTCCGAAATGTTTTGATATACGAGATGAATCTATTATTTTATTTCGATTTGTTACTTTTACTTGTTTGTTAGTAAATTGAGTTGAGTGGATTTCCATACGCATAAATTCTTTTTTATGCATACAAAAAAAATTTCGTTTTATGGATGTTCCATATACGTATACTTTGGCTCGAATGAACGTTCTGAAAAAATTTTATTAAGCTATGCTATGCTGAAGAAAGAACAGAGAATTCTTGAATTTTTTCCCTGCCGCTGGGAAAGAATTTCTTCTTCAGTTCAAGTTCATTTCAAAATACTTCAATCGGTACGCGCAAGAAATAGGCCAATTCGGCGGCTTTTTGCTCAATTTCACGTGGAGTCAAATTCTCATCAGTACGCGTCAAGGGAACGGCCCCCTGTCCTTTGATTTCCATATAAAGGACACGACGAGCAGAAATACCCTCTTTAACTTCGATTCGGATGGACTGAATATCTTTCATACGAAATCGTAGAAAGATGCGACGATTTTTTCCAGGAAATCCCCAACGAAAAATACACACTATTCCTTCTTTTCTATCGAATCGATCATAGCCACTACCTACATTCCACGAGATTGTGCACCACAAATAGGAACTAATAAAGAGACCTGCGATACCGTAGAAAGACATCACGATCCCTTGTGGAAAAAAAAGAATTTGTTGAGACGGAACTAAAGATATCAAATTCTTACCGAGATAACTGGAAGATCCAACTAATACGAATCCTAGTGAACCTAAAAAAAGGATAAAGGCCCAGCAGAAATTACTTATTTTTCGAGACCCCACTATAAGTTCTATCCATATATGTTCTGATCGACAACTCATACTAGATCCAGTTGCATTTTATTGGAATTGAGAAAATAGTCCAAATGAATTTGACTTTCGTTTTTTTGTTTCCGAAGTAACTCTCATCAACTAGTGTCATTCGAATGTAAGCCTTTAGGAGTAATTCATCTAATTGGTTAGATCAAATTGGTTAGGTCTAAAATAAGAATATCCCTTTTATATGATCTCCTATAGATATCCACATATAGATACATTGACTTTCCATTTCCTACATCCACCTCGATTCCGATCTATTTGAAAATTGCTATAATTTATTTACCCATATATTTACGCATACATAAAAGCTATGTTCGGAGGAAACTGCCATATTCTACTAAATAGATATCTGTGTTATCTATATCTAAGTCTTGAAAAAAAATAGATAAGATTTGCACCTATCGAATCTAAAAAATCTTGTTTTTTTGAACATGAAGAGATAAAGAAGCCATTGCAATTGCCGGAAATACTAGGCCCACTAAAGGCACAAAGAAAGAGGGTAAGTTGTTAAAAATTATCATAGAATGGGTACCTCGATTTAATATTTGTACCTGTTATTGTTAGAAAGATACCTTAGAATAATTATAATTCGTATATAATTATATTGAGTATATCGAAGTGACTATATATATTAAATAATAAGTGTAAGGAATGGATAATTAAATAAATGAGACTTATTCTTCTTTATCTTTCTAGATGAAATATAGAAATATACGTATGATAATCTATTCTATTCTTGTCTTCAAATTCGAATTGAATTCGAATTTTTATTTTATTTAAGAAATAAAAAATAAAGAGTTTCTTACAAATTCACGAAGGATTCGTTAGAATTCAATCCAACAACAGGATTCTTAGTAAAAATAGAGATTCTCGGAAGATATAGTAGAAAGAAAAGATACTCTATATCTATCTTTTCTATATTTGAATTATATATACTATACATACAAAGCAAGAAGGAAAGATGACCTTCGGTTTATTTTATTTGCCTTGCCCAATTTGAATTTTGAAGAAGGAACCATTTTTTTTGATCTTGTTGCTAGAGGTTTCCTAATTAATAATCAGGAATATCGGTAGAAAAAAAAAGAATTATCCGCACGATTCTTTCTACAATTTACAATTAAATATTATGATTATGTCACCAAAGAAAAAAGAAAGTCTTCTTTAGAATTTTTACTTTGATTCCGATAAACTACCTAATTGTTCGCTACAAATACAAAAATGTAACTAAATAAAATAAAAATAATTTGACTTAAGGCTCCACTTAACTTAATAAGTGAATTTTAATTCAAAGGAAAAAAAGCGTGAAGCTTAAATAACTCACTCAGAACACCCTTTAAAGGATTACGTGGTACGATTGGATCGAATAAGCCCTTATGGAATAAATATTCAGCCGCTTGTGAACCTTCAGGTACTATCTTATTCAATG